AGCATGTTATCCCATTTTGCAATTGGTTTATTCTGCAGCAGCAAATGGTATTCACAATCTGGGGTTCAACGAAGAAAAGTTAGTCATTATTAAAGCCGAAGTAAACGAGGGTACTGCTTCAAAAAGATTAAAACCTCGAGCTAGAGGGAGGAGTTATCTGATAAAAAAAAACACTTGCCATATAACTATTGTTTTAAGAGAAATATCCTTAAATGAATATGTATATCCGGACTATCTCGCATACTCAAAAAACCCTGGATTGAGAAATACAAATAAGAACAAAAATATGACATATCATGATACACATGGCAGGGGGGGATTATGGGACAAAAAATAAATCCACTTGGTTTCCGACTTGGTACAACACAAAATCATCATTCTCTTTGGTTTGCACAACCAAAAAATTATTCCGAAGGTCTACAAGAAGATCAAAAAATACGAAATTGTATTAAGAATTATGTACAAAAAAATATGAGAATATCCTCCGGTGTTGAGGGAATTGCACGGATAGAGATTCAAAAAAGAATTGATCTAATTCAAGTCCTAATCTATATAGGATTCCCAAAATTATTACTAGAAAATCGCTCGCAAAGAATCGAAGAATTACAGATAAATGTACAAAAAGAACTTAATTGTGTAAACCGAAAACTAAACATTGCTGTTACAAGAATTGCAAATCCTTATGGACAACCCACTATTCTTGCCGAATTTATAGCCGGACAATTAAAAAATAGAGTTTCTTTTCGCAAAGCAATGAAAAAAGCTATTGAATTAACCGAACAAGCGGATACAAAAGGAATTAAAGTACAAATTGCAGGACGTATTGATGGAAAAGAAATTGCACGCGTCGAATGGATCAGAGAAGGTCGAGTTCCTCTACAAACCATTGGAACTAAAATTGATTACTGTTCCTACCCAGTTCGAACTATATACGGGGTATTAGGAATCAAAATTTGGATATTTCTAAACGAAGAAAAATAAGACTTTACATTTTTTTTTCAGTCTAACCGTTGATGGAAATAGACCAAAAAAGAACGAACTCCTTTTATGTTCAATCAAAACAAAAATGAGAAATTTCACAATTCTATAAGGTTGAATAAAAATTAGATTCATCATTTTATATAATTGCTATGCTTAGTGTGTGACTCGTTGGTTTTTTTTAAGGCTAGGATTCAAAAAAAAGGACCGGCCTCTAGTATGAACTAATAACTATAGCACTAGTATGAACTAATAACTATAGCACTAATAACCAACTCATTGCTTCGCATTATCTGGATCCAAAGAACCAGTCAAGATATACCATATTGATCATATCATTGTAGCAACTGAAATTTTTTTTTGCATAAACAGAAAAAACCAATCGGATTATGAGTTGGGAAGTTATAAGTTATGAAGCGAAATAAAAAAGTATGCGGATAAATGGAAGGATGAGAGAAAGAGAGAAAGAAAATATCAATGATATAGGATTCCACTATGTAAGGTCTATGAGTCATCTCCTAAAAACCGTGTAATAAAGCATCAATAATGATTTATCCATAATTAAATGAATCCACTCATAGAACAAAAAAAATCAAGAGCCTCGAGCCAATAAAAACTGAGAAGATTGACTTAAGAAAAAATTTCATTAAGAACTCCGTTGGAGAATTCAGACCTAACCATTAATCGAGAAGCAATGGGAACGAAGGAACCCATGAATACAGAAGATTCTATTGAAAATGAATCTTAATTATTCATTGGGCGGGATGGCGGAACGAACCGAACCGTGGACCTATTCTTTTATTGGGAGAGACCTTGGCCTAACCCTACAACTGAAATAGATATTGAAAGAGTAAATATTCGCTCGCGAAAGTTTTATTTTATTGCAATGATAAAGTTTGATTAATCCAATATGGTAAAAGATAAAACAAAATAAAGATTTGTTATAATGTTCTAAAAAAAAACGACATTGAGATTTTTTTATATAAATTTTATATATATGTTTAATTATATATCTAACATAGGATATACAAATTTCGAATAGATTTATTAGATGAAATTTGAAAGAATCTTATGTTACGGTATATTATTCATTAAATACATGTATATCGCGATAAAATCTTTTTTAGTTGTTTCATTCGCGAGGAGCTGGATGAGAAGAAACTCTCATGTCCAGTTCTGTAGTAGAGATGGAATTGAGAAAGAACCATCAACTATAACCCCAAAAGAACAAGATTCCGTAAACAACATAGAGGAAGAATGAAAGGAATATCTTATAATCATATTTGTTTCGGTAGATATGCTCTTCAAGCACTTGAACCCGCTTGGATCACATCTAGACAAATCGAAGCGGGGCGCCGAGCAATGACACGAAATGTACGTCGTGGTGGAAAAATATGGGTACGTATATTTCCAGACAAACCGGTTACAGTAAGACCCACGGAAACCCGTATGGGGTCGGGGAAAGGATCCCCAGAATATTGGGTAGCTGTTGTTCAACCGGGTAGAATACTTTATGAAATGAGCGGAGTAGCCGAAAATATAGCTCGAAGGGCTATTTCAATAGCGGCGTCCAAAATGCCTATAAAAACGCAATTCATTATTTCTGGATAGGAATGTAGAACCAAAGGAAAGAAATATTGGGTATAAAAAAATAATTGCAGGTTTTCTTTTTTTTTTTTGTTTAGACTTCGTCCTTTGCTTTCCATTAAACATTAAAAACCATTAAACATTAAAAAAAACAGATTAAAAAAATGATATGATTCAACCTCAAACCCATTTGAATGTAGCAGACAATAGCGGGGCCCGCGAATTGATGTGTATTCGAATCATAGGAGCCAGTAATCGCCGATATGCTCATATTGGTGACGTTATTGTTGCTGTGATCAAGGAAGCAATACCAAATACGCCTCTAGAAAGAGCAGAAGTGATCAGAGCTGTAATTGTACGTACTTGTAAAGAACTCAAACGTGACAGCGGTATCATAATACGATATGATGACAATGCTGCAGTTGTGATTGATCAAGAAGGAAATCCAAAAGGAACTCGAGTTTTTGGTGCGATCGCCCGGGAATTGAGACAGTTAAATTTTACTAAAATCGTTTCATTAGCACCTGAAGTATTATAATCCGAGCCCACGATATAATGATAGTATTTAAATAAACTAGATAAATATAAATTTTGTAGAGTATATCTCACGCATATACTTTTAATTTTTAATTATTTTCATAAAAAAACCAGAACATGTTGATTATATCAAAATTCGCAAAGAACAAATTTTTTAGTTTATCATGGGTAAGGACACTATTGCTGACATAATCACTTCTATACGAAATGCTGACATTAATAGAAAAGGAACGGTTCGAATAGCATCTACTAACATGACTGAAAACATTGTTAAAATACTTTTACGAGAGGGTTTTCTCGAAAACGTAAGGAAACTTGTGGAAAACAACAAATATTTTTTTGTTTTAACCCTACGACATAGAAAGAATAGGAAAGGACCCTATAGACCTATTTTATTAAATTTAAAACGAATCGGTCGACCCGGTCTACGAATCTATTCTAATTATCAACGAATTCCTAGAATTTTAGACGGGATGGGAATTGTAATTCTCTCTACTTCTCGGGGGCTAATGACAGACCGAGCGGCTCGACTAGAAAAAATAGGCGGAGAAATTTTGTGTTATATATGGTAATTCTGCTACTATACGAATTGCAGCCGGAACTTCCTATTCCTATTTATTTGTGAAAAAAAAAAAAGACAAGTTGTCTAATATCACCCCCCTTCCATTAGTTGATACTTCAAGGATGGTTTGCCTAAAATGAAAGAAAAAAATAGATTCATCAAGGTTTAATTACTGAATCACTTACAAACGGTATGTTCCAGTTCTTTTAGATAACAAAGTAAGGCTCTAAGTTATATTTCTTTCAGAAGGGACCCAACACAGTTGTATACATATATTACCGGGGGATAGAGTCAAAATGGAAGTAAGTCGTTATGATTTATGATTCAAACGGGGGCGTATAATTTATAGACTCCACAACAGGGATTCGAATGATTAGGTGATTTTTCAACATCCCTTTCATGGGGATAGAATTTACGGTTCAAAAATTTCAAGAAACTTATTTTCTTCCAATAAGTAGATTCGAAATTAAGTTAAGGAATAACAACTATGAAAATAAGGGCCTCTGTTCGTAAAATTTGTGAAAAATGTCGACTGATCCGCAGGGGGGGGCGAATTATAGTAATTTGTTCCAACCCGAGACATAAACAAAGACAAGGATAATCTTACGAAAAGGGACTCTATAAAAGAACCGATGAACAAATCAAAATAAAAGATCGGTTTTGACATGAAATGGATATATCCATATATCTCTGACTTATATTTATGAAATGATAAAATATGGCAAAATCTATACCAAGAGGTGGTTCACGTAGGACTGGACGTATTGGTTCACGTAAAAGTGCACGTCGAATCCCCAAGGGCGTTATTCATGTTCAAGCAAGTTTCAACAACACCATTGTAAGTGTTACAGATGTACGGGGTCGGGTAATTTCTTGGTCTTCGGCCGGTACGTGTGGATTTAAGGGTACAAGAAGAGGGACACCTTTTGCTGCTCAAACCGCAGCAGGAAATGCTATTCGAGCAGTAACGGATCAAGGTATGCAAAGAGCAGAAGTCATGATAAAGGGTCCTGGTCTCGGAAGAGATGCAGCATTACGAACTATTCGTAGAAGTGGTATACTTTTAAGTTTCGTACGAGATGTAACCCCTATGCCACATAATGGTTGCAGACCTCCTAAAAAAAGACGGGTGTAGAAATAAAAATTCAAGAATTTTCAAGAGAAATAAATAACTCAAAAATCTGACAAATAATATTACTATGGTTCGAGAGAAAGTAAAAGTATCTACTCGGACACTACAGTGGAAGTGTATTGAATCTAGAGCAGACAGTAAGCGTCTTTATTATGGACGATTTATTTTGTCTCCACTTATGAAAGGGCAAGCCGACACAATAGG